CTCGTTCAGTTACGCACTTACTTAAAAACGAATAAACCTCAGTTTCAAGAAATCATAGCCTCGACCAAGACATTAACCGCTGAAGCAGAAAGCTTTTTGAAAGAAGGTATTCAAGAGCAACTGGAACGTTTTCTACTTCAGGAGAAATTATAAAAAAACAAACGAAACGGATCGTTCTTATTTTTGATTCGTTAGTCAATTTGACTCTTTAATTTTAATTAAATTTTTAAGAAATTCTATAAATAGAAGTCAAGTATATATAATAGAAAGAAGTATATAACTAATATCTGTTTAATATTAAATCTTAAAGCATTCAGAATTTCTTTCTTATTCTATTTCTTTTTTATCGTTTTTCGAAATAGAAGAAAAATATATTCTATATAATATATAGAAATGGAAATAATAGATAAATATCAATATAGATATATTGATATTGCGTCCAATAGGATTTGAACCTATACCAAAGGTTTAGAAGACCTATGTCCTATCCATTAGACAATGGACGCTTTTCGCTTTTTTTTTTACTTTCCAATTGTTAAAAAAAAAAAAGAATGTGCGAAATCTTTTTAGCAATTGTGTATTGAATTCACTTCAATACACAATTGCTATTAGACAATTATAATAGAGAAATTTGTCTCTATCTAATAAAAAAAAGGGGGCAATTGTGAATTTAGAGCGGGTAGCGGGAATCGAACCCGCATCGTTAGCTTGGAAGGCTAAGGGTTTTAGTCGACGTCGATCGATCATTTTTATATTTTTAACGTCTCTAATTCAAAACCGAACATGAAACTTTGGTTTCATTCGGCTCCTTTATGATGGATGGAGAAATTCCCAAATAAAAAAAGACGGGAACGAAATCGAAATAAAAATTCGACCCATAACATCTATGTTAGCTTTTTTTTCCGTCTGGGTACTTTCACAGAAAATTTTGCTTTCTAGATGATCCTTCTAGAAGATAGATCAGTCGAACTCGAACAATCTTTCTAGTTACTTCGTTCTTTATTTCTATTTAAGGGAATCCTTAGGAAAAGTTTTTGGTTTCTACCGAGCTAAAACAATATAATATGTCGATGTCTTTAGTAAACCAAAGTTCTCGTTTAATAGCTATTTTGCTTCAATTTTTTCTATACCAAACAATGACTAGAACTGAAGATTTAGTTACGATTAGAAAGAAACTTTTCTAGCTTTATCCATGGATCCTCTTGTTATACTTATTGAATTGTAAATAGTCATCCAATTCAAAAATTATGTTTCGGAATTTCATAATCCAAATTTATAATTGATTAGAGTCTTTGGATACAAATTACGAGAATCTATAATCTTCCTTGAATCTTTCATTGAAAGGGAAAGGACTAAATCCTTTTAAGAAATAAAATTTTTGATCGGAAGATTAATCAAACCGAGAGACCCTTTAACTATTAAAGGGATTAAAGGACCGAATCACACTTTTACCACTAAACTATACCCGCTACAATGCAATTATTGCATATAAATTAACCTTTTGTCGAACAAAGTAATCGGGGGTCTAATAAAAAATAAAAAAATCTGAAAAAAAAATTAGAAAATTCTAGCGTTGACTTAATAAAATTAGTAAAAGCGGATTCAATTCCACTTTTTTTTTCAATTTCAAATCGTTTTTGGCTAAAAATCCATCGGATGAGTCTTTTTAACTTTAACAAAAAAAGGCCCGGCTGGGGACTGACCAGGCCAGGCTATTAAAATAAAAAAGATCTTTTACTTGTGTTTTGCCGAGACAAAATAAAAAAGGATTCTCTATTTCTATTATTGTGGTTTTATTTATTTCTCTTTCGAGTTCACGCCTTTTCTTTATCTAATCTTTATCTAAATTTTGAATGTAACTAGAATTATTGAGAAAGTTCTATAAAAACAGTTATATAATAGTAATATATATATTATATATATATAAATAGAGGATAAATAGATTTATATAATAAAAAAAGAAAAAAAAAATTTTATGTATATATAATAAAATATAGAAAATGAAAAAATATATATAATATAAAGAATAATCTATACAAAAAAAGAAAGCTTTTTATTTTAAGAATAAAGTGCAGAAGGTTCTTTTTCAAGCCTTTTTTTGTTTAATGCAACCTAAAAAAGTTTTCGATTAGGAGAGATGGCTGAGTGGACTAAAGCGTTGGATTGCTAATCCATTGTACGAGTTAATCGTACCGAGGGTTCGAATCCCTCTCTTTCCCTTTCTCCTTTTGATGGTGTGTAATAGATAAAATCTTAATACAATTCGAGCAGTTCCACTAATTAAATAAAGCAATAAAAAACCTTTCTTTTTTATTCTTCACGTCCGGGATTACGTCCTGGATCATTAGATAGGAATCCAAATATAAAGAGAGAAACAAAGAATATAACTACGGTGTATACAAAAAGTTTGAGAGTAAGCATTACAAAATCTCCAAGATCTTACTAAAAAAAAAAAAAGAGAATAGATTCTCTATTTTTATACCAAATATCTAATTTTGATACCAATAAATCAAAAAAAAGGTTTCAGAAAGTCATTTGTAATTAAGATAATAGTAGAATCTTTCAGATTCAAACAGATTTGCATATCAACATCTAGATATTTTTTTGGTGAACTCTAATCTAATTAGGTTCTTTCATTTAGGGAAAAGAGGATAAAATTTAGGAATATAGAAATGATCCAGATTTAGTATGGCTACCAAAAAAATTCAATGTTTGAATTGAGAATTCGTTCATACGTCAAGATTTTTTTGATCTTTTGAATTGTTGGAAGAATAAAAATCGTGAATTTTTTTAAGACAGTATTAAGAATTTCATCGAAAACTTACAGCGGCTTGCCAAACAAAGGCTAAGAGAAGAAAGAAAAGAGGTATTACGGGCATAACATCTACGATTGGATTCAAAAAGGCGTAGGCCTCCGGCAATTTGGCGACTAAAAAAGTGCTTGAAAAAAGGGCAGAATTCAAACAAATACAGATCAAATTAAATATATTAAGCATAACAAAAATTGGTGTTCTTGTGGATAATTTAATTTTGATTGAGTTATTAATAAATTTTTTATATAAGGAAAAAAATAAAGAAAGATAGTCTAAAAAGACTTTGTTGAACTTACTCAATCAAAAATCCTTTCATTCTCATAAGAGAATGAAAGAAATAATATTTTCATACAATATCTTAATTGAATTCTATGCAATGATCAATAAAGTAAGTTTGATTTGCTATCTACACGTGTTAAAACTCTAGCACCAATGTAATCTATATTTCAGTTTGAATTGACGAACAACCAATAGGAATATTACTCTTTTAGTAGTCTTCAATAAAAATAGAAATGGGGCGTAGCCAAGCGGTAAGGCAACGGGTTTTGGTCCCGCTATTCGGAGGTTCGAATCCTTCCGTCCCAGAGTACAGTCATTACGGAATCAATCTTCTATTGCCTTTGTACACCATCTTTCTCGTTCTGTTTAAATGAAAAATCCAATATTTTTTAAGAATAAAATATTGAAATGAAAAGAAGAATCAATTTATTTTTCATCATTTCAACCGAATTCAAAAAAATCTATTTGCTTTTTTAATTTGTGTGTGATGCGGGTAAGTAAGGCCGAACCATAGATTCTAAGAGTTTTAATAAAAAAAAATCTATATTTATATATATAAATATAGATTTCTATTCAAACTAATATGGGATTCATTTGAATTCTGACTGAACCTTTACGCGTAAATTCACTATTCCATTCATAGAGAAAGAAAAAGTATAGATTACGATATACTGACTGAACTATGACTATTCATGATTCCATAATTGAATCAATTACACAAACTAGAGGAATGTTATGGTAAAACTTCGTTTAAAACGATGTGGTAGAAAGCAACGTGCGACTTGAATTGAAGGACATGATCTGCTGTGGATTTTTTCATCCGCCACTTTTTATATAGGAATATAGGTGCTCTTGTCTCGACATTTTGTGTTCTATTTTACCAGAGTGCTACACTTTTTTGGAATATAAAAAAGAGTACAGGATGGAGCTCGAGGAGAATAGAAAGTTTTTATTCCTTTCACAGGAGTAAGGATCTAGGGTTAGTGCGAATCAATAAGTTGGAACAACTTCGTAAGTCTTTTTATATTGAAAAAAAAGTCCTTTCAAGCAATTTTACAATGGAAAAGGAAATTTTCGGAAAATTGTAAAATTCTTTGAATCAAAAGTCTATCATGCGTGAATGAAGCGTTTTGATGATTCTTTGTATAGAAAGAAAATAAATCATAAAAAAAATAAGGGGTTTGTTGCTGCCCTTTTTTAATAAAACGATTCAAGATCACCGAAGTCATGTCTAAACCTAAAGATTCAAAGTAAAGATAAAGAACCTGAAACAAGGAAATCCAGTTTTCAATTGTTTGAACAACTAGATCAAAATGAAGAATCAAAATTGATTCGAAAAAATGAGACAAACAAAAAACGGGCTAGAGACTACTCAATAAAAAAAGTACTTAAGGATTCTCTGGTGAGATATTTTAGAGTTATTTAACTTGAGTTACGAGAGTACGAATGTTACGAATGCTTTTTATGGAAAAAAATATTTAGGGTTTCAATATTGGCTAATTGATTTAATGTTTTTATTAATCTATTTAATATTTGAATTTACTATTTGAATTTTATACAGAGAGTTTTCTACTCATTGAATTTTTTTTCTCGAGCCGTACGAGGCCAAAACCTCTTATACGTTTCTAGGGGGGGTATTATTCATATACATCTATCCCAATGAGCCGTTTATCGAATCGTTGCAATTGATGTTCGATCCCGAAGAGAAGGAAGAGATCTTAGCAAAGTGGGTTTTTATGATCCGATAACTAATCAAACTTATTTAAATCTTCCTGCTATTCTCGATTTTCTTAAAACAGGCGCTCAACCAACAAGAACAGTTCATGATATTTCAAAGAAGGCAGGGATTTTTACCGAATTAAGTCTTAATAAAACGAAATTGAATTAATGAAATATAAAAAAGAGGATGTGAAAGACTCATATATAGCTTGATATCAAATTTTATCTACTCTTCTCTTTCCTCCTCTTTCACTGCCATCATATTTATTTTGATTTATTAGAATTTCGATTTATTAGTAGTCTTCCTCCTAAGGTACGAATACTAAAAAATACCCTGCTAACAACTACTATGTTTTATAATAATCAAAAAATTTATGAAAAAAATTTTGGATCTATATTATATAAATTCTAATTTTTTTATAAATACAAAATTTTACTGTATAGAAAATAATACTGTATATAAAATAATATATTAATTATATAAAATAATATATTAATTCTGAATAAAACTAATATATATATTATATATATGAATAATTTATTCATCATAAAAAATTAAAGGCCATAAAAAATGGGTCTAAAAAAGGATAAAAAGATTTGAGATTACCCTAACTGGCTTAGTGTTCATTCATTGTATGAACTAACAAACCAAGGGGTTAAGCTTTTTTATTGATTTTTCTATTCTTTTCACTATATGAAAAATTCACAATCATATTGACAACAGTGTATGGACCAAATATAATTCTCTCATAGATAAATGGATCCATTTATCCCTGACGCACACACGACTGGATTTTTTTTTCTTATTCTGGTTGTATCTACATATTTGCAGTACGTTCTTTTTTTTGGGGGGGGGTTGCTAACTCAACGGTAGAGTACTCGGCTTTTAAGTGCGACTAGCATCTTTTACACATTTGTATGAAGAAAAGGATTCGTCCAAATCTGCGGTAGAGTTTGTAAGACCACGACTGATCCTGAAAGGAATGAATGGAAAAAATAGCATGTCGTATCAAGGGAGAATTCAGATAATTTTTTTTTTGCTTTCCTGATCGGTACAACCTTGTTTTCGATGTCGAAAAAAAAAAAAAGGGAATTCCAATTTGGGTCAAGTGAATAAATATAAATGGATGGATAAAAAAACCAGTTTTCCTGATTCCAGGAAAAAAAAAAGAAACGAGCTTCCATTCGTAATTTGAAAAATTACCCGATCTAATTAAATGTTAAAAATAGATTAGTGCCTAATACGGGTATGGGAAGGCATTTTTTTCTTGCGTGTTATTATCAATTTTTTCATGAGTCCTAATTATTTTTTTACCTAGTCCGTTTGGGTTAGGTTGGAGTGTGTAAAAGAAGCAGTATATTGATCAAAAAAAGATATATTTCCAAAATCAAAAGAGCGATTAGGTTAAAAAAATAAAGGATTTCTAATCATCTTGTTTTGTTATTCTATAATATAACGAACAGAAACCTATTAAAGATAGAGAATCCGGTTAGCAGTCTACCTGTTTATGAGGTATCTATTGCTTTCGTAGTCTAATACCTTATTTTGACTGTATCGCACTATGTGTCATTTCAGAACTCAAGAAAATAAAGACTTTACCTTCAGTTCAAATCGAATTTCAATCCAAATGGAGAAATTTCAAGGATATTTAGAGTTCGATGGGGCTCGGCAACAGAGTTTTCTATATCCACTTTTTTTTCGGGAGTATATTTATGTACTTGCTTATGATCATGGTTTAAATAGATTAAATAGAAATCGCTCTATTTTCTTGGAAAATCCGGATTATGACAAAAAATATAGTTCACTAATTGTGAAACGCTTAATTTTTCGAATGTATGAACAGAATCGTTTGATTATTCCCACTAAGGATTTGAACCAAAATCCCTTTTTGGGGCATACCAGTCTTTTCTATTATCAAATGATATCTGTTTTATTTGCAGTGATTGTAGAAATTCCATTTTCCCTAAGATTAGGATCCTCTTTCCAAGGAAAACAATTCAAAAAATCTTATAATTTACAATCAATTCATTCAATATTTCCCTTTTTAGAAGACAAATTAGCATATTTTAATTATGTGTTAGATGTACTAATACCTTACCCCATCCATCTAGAAATCTTGGTTCAAACCCTACGTTACCGGGTAAAAGATGCCTCTTCGTTGCATTTTTTTCGGTTCTGTTTATACGAGTATTGTAATTGGAAGAATTTTAATATTAAAAAAAAATCAATTTTGAATCCAAGATTTTTCTTGTTCTTATATAATTCTCATGTATGTGAATACGAATCCATCTTTTTTTTTCTACGCAAGCGGTCTTCGCATTTACGATCGACATCTTATGAAGTCCTTTTTGAGCGAATTTTATTCTATGGAAAAATACAACATTTTTTGAAAGTTTTTGTTAATAATTTTCCGGCGATCCTAGGGTTGCTCAAGGATCCTTTCATACATTATGTTAGATATCACGGAAGATGCATTCTGGCAACAAAAGATACTCCGCTTCTGATGAATAAATGGAAATATTATTTTGTTAATTTATGGCAATGTTATTTTTCTGTATGGTTTCAATCGCAAAAGGTCAATATAAATCAATTATCAAAAGATAATTTAGAGTTTCTGGGTTATCTGTCAAGTTTGCGATTAAACCCTTTAGTGGTACGTAGTCAAATGCTAGAAAACTCATTTCTAAT